ATTCAGAAGTAATTCGTCGAGATCGTGCACCCTTTTCTTATTTATCCGAAAAATACTAAAAAATATTCTAAAGTGCAGCCGGATAGATCCAATCTATTCTTGAAATAGACAACTCGCACACACTCCCTTTCCAAAAAAAATCAAAACACCAACCACTACAGTTAGATTTATTAGATTTGTTGCTAAAATATCGGTATTAAGCCCGAAACTGCCAGCGGATGGCCAGTGAGCTAAAAAAACGAAAGAATGGGTTACATTTTTCATATGCTCTCCTCTTATAGATAGGACAAACAAAGAACAAAGTTTTTCGATCACTTACTTCGCTCGCCGTTTTTTGATCGGTTTTTTTAATGCAAATAGATTCAATCTAGTAATTTCTTTTAGATTAAGTCTTAGGTCTTCTTTGACCTGTGAAAGACCTCCTTTGTTGAAATGTTCTGTTCCCAAAATTCCTAAAATAAAAGGAAAAAAACTTTCCACTTTCCTAAACTAAGGACGGGAAGGAAGAAGGGGAGCATATCTTCTAAATTAATCATACTCAACTCAGCCCTTCCTGGGGTGGGATATTGTCTGTCCCGATAAATAGCTAATTCCAGCAGTAATAAATAGGAGTAAATAAAATAAAGTAAAGTATTGATATAATTGGAATTGCAGAAGCAAATACCCATTTAACTAAAAAAAGAAAAAAGGTATCTAATCGAAAGAGCTTATTTTATTTGTTAGGATTAAACAAAAGGGTTCGCAAATAAAAGCGCTAGTGCCACAACTAGTCCATAAATTGTTAAAGCTTCCATAAAAGCTAGACTAAGCAATAAAGTGCCTCGTATTTTACCTTCTGCTTCTGGCTGTCTCGCAATACCTTCTACAGCTTGTCCTGCAGCAGTACCTTGACCAACTCCAGGCCCAATAGAAGCAAGCCCTACGGCCAATCCAGCAGCAATAACAGAAGCAGCAGCAATTAGTGGATTCATGGTGAGTTCCTCGTGTCAAAAAAAAAATGGTTAAGGATACAATCAACCAAGAAATTCTTACTTCTAAGCTCTATCTCTATTGAGGAGAAGTAACTAAAAAAGTACAAATTGAAATTATAATGTAAATTGTCCGAACTACATAGAAGGGAATTCCATATCTCGGATTAGATAATGAATCTAACCTAGGAATATATAATACCCTATATACATTTGTTTCTTCTATTTTGTTTGCGTATTTTCTCATTTTCTATTGAATTGGATTCTAAAATCATTGCTTAACGCAGAAAACCGTATAAAAGGTGACTCCACTCCACTTCTAGACATTAAGGATATATAGTATAGATCCAGTCTGACTCCACCCTCCCTCTTTACTGCATCTATACTTTGACAATTCCATAATATAGTTATAGTCTATTTTCTCTCCTACAACTCTAGGTTGTATATTCATACGCATTTCTAACTATTTTTTTTGCAACCAAGCGGATTATCTGGAACCACGCATGAATTGAGCTAAGCTGAAAAAAAAAAATACTATTTCCAAAACTAGTCAATTCAATGATGACCCTCCATGGATTCACCTATATAGGCTGCGGCTAATGTTGCAAAAATAAGAGCTTGAATACCGCTTGTAAATAATCCAAGAAACATGACAGGTATAGGGACTACTAAGGGGACTAAAGAAACAAGAACAACAACGACTAATTCATCCGCTAATATATTCCCGAAAAGTCGAAAGCTAAGCGATAATGGTTTTGTGAAATCCTCTAGGATGTTAATTGGTAAAAGGATTGGGGTTGGTTTAATATATTTCTCGAAATAGCTCAATCCTTTTTTGCTAAGACCCGCATAAAAATATGCTGCTGACGTGAGTAAAGCTAAAGCAACAGTAGTATTTATATCATTCGTGGGCGCTGCTAATTCCCCATGGGGTAACTCTATAATTTTCCAAGGTAAAAGAGCACCCGACCAATTCGAAACAAAAATAAAAAGGAACATAGTCCCAATAAAGGGAACCCAGGGACCATATTCTTCTCCAATCTGAGTTTTGCTCAAGTCTCGAATAAACTCAAGGACATATTCAAAGAAATTCTGACCGTCGGTCGGGATGGTTTGTGGATTCCGAACAGCTATGACAACTGAACCTAACAAGATAGTAATTACGACCCAAGAAGTGATGAGTACTTGGGCATGAATTTGGAAACCTCCTATTTGCCAATAGAAGTGTTGGCCTACTTCTACACCCGATATATCGTATAACCCCTTGAGTGTTTTAATGGAACAAGGTATAATATTCATATTGTCCTCTGATAAAAATTGAACTTCAAAAAAGGAATTCTTTTGATTCAACCATCTCTTTCTCAACTCAGCAACTTGAAGTATTAATCTTATATTTAGGATACCAAGAAAGCACATCAGATCATAATATATATCAATACCCTCTAATATATATCAATATTCCCCTTCTTTTTTCTATGCAAAACGAAAAAGAATAGTAAGTGATTCCATAAATCTACGCAGTTGCCCAAGAATTCACTATTCTTCTTAATCAACGATTTCTTATATAGAGAGAACGCCCTTCACAAATTGCAAATACTAATTTGTTAAGAATCAATCGAATTGAAGTCATAGTGTCGTCGTTGGCTGGAATCGATATATTCGCGAGATCCGGGTCGCAATTTGTATCGACTAAAGAAATAGTAGGAATCCCCAAAATGGCACACTCCCGAAGAGCTATATACTCTTTTTGCTGATCGAGGACGATCACAATGTCTGGCAATCTCGTCATATATTTGATCCCGCCGAGATATCTTTGCAAAGTGGATAATTTTCTCTTCAAGATTGCCACATCTCTTTTTGGGAGATGTTGGAATTTTCCCATTTTTTCTTCTGCTCTTAAATCTCTAAATTGAGAAAGTCTAGTTTTCGTAATCGACCAATTAGTTAACATACCACTGAACCACTTTTTATTAACATAATGACAACGAGCCCTTATTGCAGCTGATGCTACTAAATCCGTTGCTCTTTTTTTTGTGCCAACAATTAAGAAACTTTTTCCCTGACTTGCTGCATCAAAAACTAAATCACAACCTTCTGATAAAAAACGAGCCGTTCTAGCGAGATTTATAATATGAGTACCTTTACGCTTTGCCGAAATGTAAGGGGCCATTTTAGGATTCCATTTCTTAATACCATGACCAAAATGAACTCCTGCTTCTATCATCTCTTTCAAATTGATGTTCCAATATCTTCTTGTCATTTTTTCCACACTTCCTTTTGATTGTTTCTTTTTTTTTTCATCCTACCATTCCATTACGGAATTTTATTCTTTTTGAAGATTAAGAAAGATCCGAAATAGCTTGAAATAAATAATAATTGTTCCGAAGGAACCTTCCCTTCTACTGAGAGTTGGCCATTGATACATTGTATAAACATAACCTTAAATGTATTAACCGACTTCTTTTACTTATTTTCAAATTTTAAATAAAAATATAAAATTTGACCTCTTAGTGTTCTAAAGTTCAAAAGTCTAGTAAAGTAAAAAAATCTGCTTTATGTATCCTTAAATCGTATAAATGGGGGTAAATGGGGGTTCTGATGTCTCATAGAAATTGTTTGTTACGTCAGAATCTGAAGAAACTAATTCTGTATGGAGAAATAAAAAATCTCTCATTTCCGACGCGAATAGATTTTGTTTTTGAATTTCGAAATAAAGGTTCTTGTCTTGTGGGGAACGATGCACAAATTTTAGGAATCCGGTACCAACAGGTATAATCCCCCCCAGAACTACGTTTTCTTTCAACCCTTTCAACCAATCAATACGACCTCGTAGGGCAGCTTTTGCTAAAACTCGAGCAGTTTCTTGAAAACTTGCTTCAGATATGAAACTTTGGGTATTCAGGGAAGCCCTTGTTATTCCCAATAAGATTGCCCGATAATAGATCGATTCATCCAAAGCTCGCCCTGCTCGTTCCGCTCGCAATAGTCCGATTAATTCCCCAGGTGAAAAAACATTAGACATTCCATCTTCAGAAACCCGCACTTTTGATGTTACTTGGCGTATAATAATCTCTATATGTCTATTATGAATTTGTACCCCTTGGGATCGATAAACCTTTTGGATTTTATTAACCAAAGAGATACGACTTTGGGCTATGGTTAGCTCAGCTCCAATCAAGAATCCCCATGGGACCCCAAGAATTCTTGGTATACGCTCATTCCAATCCTCAATTCTCCTTTCGAGATTCGGGGATAATGAATCAATTGAACGCGCTTCAAAGATTTGTTCCACTTTTGGAAGACCTTGCGTTATGTCACTAGATCTCGATTTTTCATATATAAACGTAACTAACCTATCCCCCTTGTAAAGGATTTCTCCATAATGACCATTAACAGTTGCTCCTGTAGTGGCCAAATAAGGTTTAGCTGCTCTTATAACAAAGGAATCCATATTAACAATGAAAATTTGACCAGATTTTTTTATGTGCGATTTAAATAGACATGCATTTTCACAAATAAATTGTCCAAGGTGAATTATTGCTGATGTCTCTTCCCAAGAATCATGATGGGCAAAGCGACAATTCAAAAGTAATGGATCCAACATTATGTTACTATCGAAATTAGAAATCCTTTTATTTTCATCTATTAAAGAGTATTTAAGTCCTTGAAGTACTTGGAAGGTTTGTTTCAAATTGGCAAGGAACAAATATTTTTTTAACAGGATCTTATTATACGTTAGTAAATAGTAAGATGAAGAAAAATTCGATATACTAGGTACAATAACGCCTAAGGGCCCAAAAATTTCTTGAATAGGAATTCTAGGATTCAATTCTTTTATCGCATTGGGGTGTTTTAAATTCTTGAATAAACCAATTCGAGAACAGTTGGATGCCGACAAAATCATCAAAGGTTGGTATTCTTTATTTCGATTCAACAATGTGCCAATAGCTTCTTGATGTTGGCTAAGTGATTCAATCTTCGCCTTGGAATAAAAGGAATTGATATTGGTGCGATCTAACCTATTATGGGGAATCGGTCCTGCACTTGTCCTATCATACCTTTTTCGTGTATATGAAATAGTGGACTTGACTAACTCAATTCTTAGGAAATCGCGAATAAGGTCATTTGCTCTTACCTCAACAAGGGAAGCACCAGCCTTCTCTTTTTCTTCTTGTTCCCAATTCACTACTAAGCAAGTTCTAACAAATTGACTGTTTGTGTGATAAATTCTTTGAGTTAACTTGCTATTTTCATGAGAAATAAAATTGACAAGTCGAAGTTGGAGATTATCTTCTTCTTCCAAGAGATCTTGTGGGAAAAGTGTTGCTAAATTTCTCCTTTCGTCCATTTCATATGCGACTGCAGGGCGAACGAAAACAAAATACTTTTCCTTGCTCTTGAAAATTTTTTTTCGTTGAACATAGACCCAATTTTTCTTTTTTTTTGATTCCTTAGAATATTTTTTTTTTCTTTCTGGTGGTATCAAACAGCCACCTAATACCTTATCTGCCTCTTCAGGAAAATGAATATCTCCGGAAAATATTTTGAGTTCTGTATGGCTTTTTTTTCTCCTCACTCGGACCAGTCCACCTAGTCGACTTCTTGTATTTTTTGTGAGTTGTGTATTCACTCCAATAATACTATTGTCAAGTACCTTTAGGTATGAAGATCTCGGCAAGATATGCAGTTCTTGAAGAATGAAAAAAAACCGATCCACTTCTTTTTGGTATTTTAGACTAAATTCTTTTGTTCCTCGATGCTCAATAAAACCCTCTTTTTTTAAGATAGAATCTTCCTCTGGACTATCGTATTCGTCCTCGGGGTCTTCTTCTAAGTCTTCCTCTAAAGTCCCATATTTGTCCTCTGAGCTTTCCCCGGGGTTCCCATATTCATCTTCTGAGTCTTCCTCTAGAGTTCCATATTCGCCCTCTCGGGTCCTATATTTGCTCTCTGGGCTTCCATATTCGTCTTCTGAGTCTTTCTCTAAAGTCCTATATTCGTTCTCTGGGTTCCCATATTCGTTCTCTGGACTCCCGTATTCGTCTTCTAGGGTTTCATATTTGTATTCGCCTTCTCGGGTCCTATATTCGTCTTCTAGGGTCTCATATTCGTCTTCTAAGTCTTCCTCTCGAGTCCTATATTCTTCCTCTAGGGTCCTATATCTAAATTTAACAATTCCCGAACCCTTTTTATCTTTTCTGTATTGTGGATCGTCAAAATAAGCAAAAATAGTATTTCTACGTAAAACACCCATAAAGGGGATTTCGACAGAAATACCCAAACAGGATATTAGTTCTTTCTCTTGTTCTTGATGGTATTGTAATGGAATGACGAACCTATTTCTTCGCTTTTTTGCCAACAAATCCGAATTATCTTGAAAAATAGAAGGATAGATCAAATTCCAATGGCCGTTGGCCACGATTCGATCCGACCTTGAATAATCAAAAATTTCCCTATCTTTTTTACCATAAGTATTCATTTGATCTTGATCCTTGTGGAGTGAAAAAGACACTATACTGGATCTGCATATACTTACTGACAATATCCATAAATGGCTTGTTTTTGGTAATCGACGAAGATTACCATATTGATATTCGGGCGCATGGTAAACATCAGTACTCCAGTGCATTTCGCCGTCTGATTCGGAATAAATATGCTTTTGTACCCTTTCTTTAAAATGTAAAGTGGACGTTCCGGCACGAATCTCCGCAATTACTTGTTCGGATTTTACATATTGATTATTTTGCACTAGAATCAAGCTTTTTGAGGGAATACTCACACTATATAGAATATCCTGACTCTGAATAGTTACATGCAAGTCTATATAACATAGAAAAGCAGGCTGTCCATGGCGGGTACGTGTGGGGTGAACCAAATTTTCAGTGAATTGGATTTTTCCATTCGAAGGGGATCGTACAAGGTCGGCAGTACCCCCTGTGAATACTCCGCCAGTATGAAAAGTTCTTAATGTTAGTTGAGTCCCGGGCTCCCCAATTGATTGACCCGCAATAACACCTACGGCTTCTCCCAATTCTACGAGATCGCTATGAGTAGGACTCCGGCCATAACAGAATTGACAGATCCAAGAAGTGCTTCGGCAGGTAAAGGGGGTTCTAATATATATTGGTTGTGCTCGAAATGGTTGTGCTCGAAAGGCAGTTATGAATCGATTCACTAATCCAATTCCGATATCTTGATTTCGAGCGGCAATGCATCGTGAACCAATATATATATCGTCTGCTAATACACGACCAATTAGTGTTTGGGCAAAAAGTTTTTCCGTCATCCCATTTTGAGGACTAACAGAAATACCTCGGATAGTACCACAATCTCTTCTACGCACAAGAATATGCTGAACTACTTCAACAAGTCTACGTGTAAGATATCCAGCATCTGCTGTTCGTACAGCAGTATCTACAACCCCTTTGCGGGCTCCATAGCAGGAAATTATATATTCTGTCAAAGAAAGCCCCTCGCGTAAATTGCTTTGAATAGGTAAATCGATCATTTGTCCTTGAGGGTCTGCCATTAATCCTCTCATACCTACTAATTGGTGTACCTGAGATGCGTTTCCTCTGGCTCCTGAAAAAGACATTAGATAGACTGGATTAGAAGGATCCGTTATCCGAAAATTCGAATTCATTTCTTGTTTCAAATATTCACTTGTCGCATACCATATCTCAACGGATTGGCGTAATTTTTCTACCGCGTGTATAGCCCCATAATAATAGTGTTTCTCCAAAAGAAAACTTTGTTGCTCCGCGTCTTGGACTAACCATCCCTTAGAGGGTATTGTTAAAAGATCCTCGATTCCTAACGAAATCGATGTAGTAGTGGCTTGATGGAAGCCCAGAGTCTTTAGTTGATCCAGTATATGGGATGTATATCCCATTCCGAAATGATCTATTAATCTGCTAATAAGTCGTTTCATACCAGTTCCGTCTATCTCTTTATTATGAAAGACCAGATTGGCCCGTTCCGCCATACATAAGTACCCCCTTTTCGGCTGAGTAGGATTCGACAATTGCTGAGTAGGATTCGACAATGGGCCTGAGTCAGTGATTCGAAAATTTAATTAACTTCATTTACTTAATCTCAATCTGCATTCGCGTGGCAAAAATGATGATACTACGGAAATCGGAATGCCCCCCAAAAGGGGAGGGGCATCGCCGAATCTAACTTCCTTGTTTAGATAATGTATGAATAGGCCTGACTAAATCCTTGTATGGCTTCCTCTATTTCTCTATAAAAAGAAATATGACCAAGAGTGGTTCGAATGTATATAGAACGAATTTCTTTTTTTCTATTTCCCACTATTAGATAGTGGGCATAAATCTCATGATAAGTCCCCAAAGATTCATATTGAACTTCAATTGGAACTTCTCTTGACCCAACGACGCGTTGATCCAGTTTCCATCGTAGCCACAAGGGACTGTCTAAACTGATTAGTTTCTGTCTATAAGCTCCCAGTGCATCATAAGAACTAGAAAAGTGGGGTTCTTTATCTTTCGTATACTTAGAATTATTATTATTGTAATTGACTTTTTTATTTGGATAGTTTTCGCAACTATTATATCTATTTGCACAAATACCTCGGCGGTTTCCAATCGTTAATACATAAAGCCCGATAAGCATGTCTTGGGTTGGTACGCAAATAGGATCTCCAATAGCGGGAGATAAGAGATTCATATGAGAAAACATAAGTAAACGGGCTTCCGCCTGAGCTTCCAAGGATAAAGGTAGATGAACAGCCATTTGATCCCCATCAAAGTCCGCATTGAAACCCTTACACACTAATGGGTGTAAAGAAATAGTACGCCCCTCTACTAAAGTGGGTTGAAAGGCCTGTATGCCTAATCTATGCAGGGTAGGTGCTCTATTTAACAGTACAGGATGTCCCCGCATAACTTCTTGAAGTATTTCCCATACAATGGGTTCCTTTTCCCAAATTTTCCTTTTAGCAATCCTGACATTAGAAGTAGCGCGTTTCGTGATTAAATCGCGAATTACAAATAGCTGAAAAAGCTTTATTGCTATCTCTAGAGGTAATCCACATTGATGTAATGAAAGCGAAGGACCCACAACAATGACAGAACGCCCCGAGTAATCGACCCGTTTCCCAAGCAGAGTCTCACGAAACCTTCCCTCTTTACCTTCAATTACATCTGAAAGTGATTTGTATACTTTATTGTGACCATCCCTTATCGGTTGCCCGCGGGACCCACTATCAAGAAGTGTATCCACGGCTTCTTGTACCAATTTTTCCTGACACATTACTAAATCTGCAGGCGCTAATTCACTTCTTTTTAATAGATAGGCAAGGTTGTTGTTCCGACGGATAACTCTCTTATAAAGTTCATTAATGTCCGAAGTCACTACTTTATCTCCAGACCTATAAACAATGGGTCTCAATTCGGGAGGAAGAACGGGTAATAAGCACAAAACCATCCATTCTGGTTCCACATTTGTTTGAATAAAATGTTTTGCCAATTGCATGCGTCTAATCAAAAAAACTTTTCTTATTCGTCTTTTTCTATCTTCCCATTCATCTCCACTATACCCCTCGTCTTCTAATTCCTTCCATTCGACCAAGGAATTCTCTATAATAATTCGCAAATCCAAATCTGCTAATTGTTCTCTAATAGCACCTGCTCCTGTCGCAATTTCCCGATTTCGAAATGTTGCAAAGCCTGGGGTAGAAAAAAAGGGAGAAATGCTGTGGTTACAGGATGAAATTTCCTCTTCGAATAAACCTCGTAATCGTAAAAAAGTAGGTTTTTTAGTGCTGGGCCTAGCAAAAGAGAAATCGCCGTATACTAGGCCCTCCAACTTCTTAAGAGGTTTATCTAAAAGATTCGCGATATAACTAGGAAGACCTTTCAAATACCACACATGAGTCACGGGACATGCGAGTTTGATGTATCCCATTTGATATCTTCGTATCCGAGAATCCACAAATTCCACCCCGCATTTTTGGCAAAATCTCTCGTCTTCGTTTTCAGCTCCGCTCGCTCGAGAATTGCCACAAGCGCAAATTCCGCTTTTTATGGGTCCAAAGATTCTTTCGCAAAACAATCCATCTTTTTCTGGTTTATCGGTTTTATAATGAAAAGTAGAGGGCCTTGTGACTTCGCCAACGACTTCTCCATTAGGTAGGTTTTTGTTAGCCCAAGCCTTTATTTGTTGAGGGGAAACGAGTCCAATTTGAAGTTGTTGATGTTTATATTGGTCAATCATAAAATAGAAATAAGAAAAGAATTTATATTTATTCCGATCAAATCAAACTTCCTCCCTATTAACCTGGAAGTTCTTCTCAGATACAAGGAAATGATTCAGTTCTAGAGCCAAAGATCGTAGTTCTCGAACGAGCACTCGAAAAGATTCTGGAGGATCCTCGTGATTAGGTATTCGTTTTCCCCAGATCGTAGCATTAAGTATTTCTTGGCGAGCTATAAGATGGTCGGATTTATAAGTAAGTATCTCTTGTAAAATATGAGCAACACCAAATCCTTCTAAAGCCCAAACTTCCATTTCTCCTACTCGTTGTCCCCCTTGCTTGGCTCTTCCTCTAACGGGTTGTTGTGTAACAAGTGAGTAGGGCCCAGTAGAACGCCCATGAATTTTCTCATCAACTTGATGAATTAATTTTAAGATATAGGACTTCCCTATTAGAACAGGTTGTTCGAAGGGATCTCCTGTTCTTCCATCAAATATTCTGCTTTTTCCCGGGTACTCGGGTTCAAATACCCATGGATTTTTTGTTTCTTTACTGGCTTCATATAATTCTGAAAACACAAGTTTTCTTGAAGCCTCTTGCTCATATCTCTCATCAAAGGGTGCTATTCTATAATGTTTCTTTAGCAGATCCCCCGCTAATCCGAGCGAGCTTTCAAATATTTGTCCCACATTCATTCGGGAGGGTACTCCTAAGGGATTGAAGACCATATCAACAGGTGTTCCATCTTGCAAATAGGGCATATCTTGCCTAGGCAAAATTTTGGAAATGATCCCCTTATTCCCATGTCTTCCGGCTACTTTATCCCCAACTTTGATTTCACGTTTCTGTAAAATATATACACGAACCGTTATGTCGAGGGGGTCCCTCTGGATCCATTTCACATCGATAACGCGCCCTCTTCCACCTATAGGTAATTTGAGAGAAGTTTCTTTTGAAGTGGATACCTCAAGGCCAAAGATGGCCCGTAATAATCCAGCTTCCGCGATATACGATGATTCACTCGCTATCTGAGGCGTTAATTTACCTACTAAAATATCACCAGTTTCTACCCAGGATCCCAACCTAACAACTCCATTTCTGTCCAAATTGCGGAGTAAATGTTCTTCTAGATGTGGTATTTCTTTAGTGATTTTTTCAGCAGAGCCTTGGCTTGTCGTATCCGTCTGAATTTCATATTTCCGGATGTGAAAAGAGGTATAAATATCCTCATATACCAAACGTTCGCAAATTAGTACTGCGTCTTCAAAATTGTAACCTTCCCATGGCATATAAGCTACTAATACGTTTTTTCCTAAAGCAAGTTCCCCCCCAACTGTAGCAGCTCCCTCTGCTAAAATTTGTCCCTTTTTAATGGATTTACCCTGGGGAACCCGGGGTTTTTGGTGCATACAAGTATTTTTGTTCGAGCGACGGTGGTTAACTAAAGGAATACTTATAGTCTTCCCACGACTTGATAAAAGGATCTTATGACTATCAGTAGAAACGATCTTTCCCTCGCGTTCGGCTATAACGGAAACCCTCGAATCTAGAGCTGTTTGGCGTTCCAATCCAGTTCCAACAATGCACTTTTCGGACCGAGAAAGGGGAACTGCTTGGCGCTGCATATTAGAACTCATTAAAGCCCGATTCGCATCATTGTGCTCAATAAAAGGAATGAGAGAACCTCCAATAGAAAAATATTGGAAAGGAAAAATACTTCTAACATGAATCTGTTCCCATGCAATAGTCAGGAATTCTTGGCGGTATCTAGCTGGAACAACCTGCTCCTCTTGAATACCTTGATTCAAGGACAAAGAATTTCCTGCTGCTATCATATAATACTCATCTCTATTTGGTGATAGATAAACCACCTCTCTCGCTTTTTTTTTTTTTTCTTTCTCAGCAGATATTTCATAAAACGGACTCTCTATGGATCCCCACAAGTGATCAATTCTCGCATGAATTGCTAAGGATCCAGTAAGTCCAACATTGATTCCTTCGGACGTGTCAATTGGACAAATACGCCCATAGTGACTCGGATGAATATCTCGGCTCCGAAAACTTGCAGTTCTCCCAGTCAACCCTCCAGGACCTAAACAACTCACTTTTCGCCCATGAACAGTTTGTGTCAATGGATTCGTTTGATCAAAAACTTGAGATAACGGATATGTACCAAAAAAGGTCTCATAAGTAGTTATTAATAAAATCGAAGTTGAAGTTGGAGTTACCAAAGTTTGGGGGGTCGGTTTCGATTGACGTATGAATACTCTACGAATAGTTTTTTGAACTGCATGTTGTAAACGACCAAGAGCCAGTCCGAATTGATCTTGTAACAGATCCGCAACCGAACGAATACGTTTATTTTTCAAGTGATTCATATCGTCATCGTCAAGTATACCCGTTCCAAATTTCATTCCAATCAAATGATCCGTAGCGGCCAATACATCTCGTGGTAACAAAAATGTATTGTTCTGAGGTATATCAAGATTAAGTCTCCGATTCATATTTCGTCGACCAATCCTTCCTAATTCACATTTTTGTTGAAAAAATTTCTTTTGTAATTCCTCACACAAGGACTCCGAAAATACCAGGTCTCCACCTACGCAAGCAAATTGTTGATAAAACTCCAAAATAGCTTTTTCTTTTGACTCAATCCTCTTCTTCTCCTTAGCATTCGGGAAAGACAAAAAAATTTCAGGGTAGGAAACATTATCTAGAATTTCTCTTAGATTCGAACCCATAGCTGATGATAGAACTAGAATAGATATCTTTTGTTTTCTACTCACGCGAGCCCATATCCTTTCTTTTTTATCAATTGCTAATTCCGATCTTCCTCCCCAATCTGATATTATAGTTCCGGTGTAGATAGAAATTCCCTTATGGTCTAATTCCGAACGGTAGTAAATACCAGGACTTAGCAATATTTGATTGATCACAATTCGGTATATTCCATTTATAATAAAGGTTCCTAAGGAATTCATTATAGGAATGTTTCCAATAGAAATGGTTTGCTTTTGCACATCGAAACCAAAAATTAATCTCGCGGATACATATAATTCGGAAGAATAGGTGAGTGATTCATACACAGCATCCCTTTCTTTTATCGAGGGTTCTAGCAATTGATACCCTTTCGCAAATAATTGAAATGCAATTTCGTGATCTGGGTCTTTAATTGTTGGAAACTTGTCAAGTTCTTCTGCCAAGGCTTGATTAATGAACCTACAAAATCCCTCGAATTGGATCTGACTAAATCCGGGTATTGTGGACATTCCCTCGTTTCCATTCCGGAGCATCTTAATCTTAAGTTTCCTGTTTATCAAAGAAAAATTCCATTATCAGCTCACTCTTAATCAATCCCTATGGATTGATCTAGCAATCATGGAATCTATATTCTGTTTACTGAATCACATGAAATTCTAGGGAACTCCACACACGTATTTCATATATGTATTTCATACATATGAATAGAGACTATTTTGACGAAAGTTCCAGTTTTCCAGGGGAGGGGTACAAATGGAATGAAAATGAATTGATAAAACATTCCTAGAAAAAAATTCTGCTACTTATACTTTCATGATATTCTAATCAGATTGGATGGCAAAGATTTCTCATTTTATCTCCTTTCTATTATTAATGTAATAAAGCCATAATATAATAAATACACTAGAAAGTTTGACTTTACTTCGATTTAGAATAGCACGCTTACTTTAATTCAAAATAAAGTAAGTCACTTTTTTATTCAAGATATTTAATGCTTTGAAAAATTAAAGCACGATTCCCCATAGAGATATGTACATAAGGGGGATCTTTGGATAATAATGCTGTTCGGACCTGCAGTTTACCTATACACGGATTAGGCATAAAGCCATAATATTTTATTATGCCATTAAAAAGAAAGGGGGAGAGAATACCTATTTAAGAGTCGTTCACTACTGCAAAAAAAAAAGAGAGAGAATTCTAGTTAACGGTTCCAATTCGTTCTGAATTTTGCAGCCTGTGACTAGAAATCCACTTTATTCTCCTTTTCCATCTTAATAGAAAGAAACAGAAAGTTTTATTGTATTAGCAGTATCCGTTTTAAGATAGAATCTATCGAAGAGAATAATAGAAACAGGATCAAAAAAAGCAGGAATAAATTTTTTTTTAAAAGATTGGAAAAAGTAAGGGGAATTATATTCCAAATAAAAAAGGGGGTTTTCGTAAGAAAACGTGCATGAATAGTTGCTCTTTTCTCGATTTTCGCTCGGATTTTTTGGCGGCATGGCCAAGCGGTAAGGCAGGGGACTGCAAATCCTTTATCCCCAGTTCAAATCTGGGTGCCGCCTGATCAATAAAATACTTGGGTTTTATAGTACTGATTGAACTCGATAAATTTGTACTCCGCATAAGTTTGGGCAAGAGAGTAACTAGGCCTGCTGATACTCTGTTTTTAGAATCCATACCAAACCATAGCATAGTTCTATCCTCAAACTAGGGTTTGCTTTGGCGGTAGTGGCAAAAAAAAAAGGGTTACCAATAGGGATATTGATTCGATTTGAGAATTTTAAACTACGAGGATAAGATGTCAGAAATCTTGGTATCCAAAGAAAGGTTCCTACGGGGCATTCCTTATTTTTTTTTTCAATTTAAGATTGAAGAAGGGGTTCCACGAAGGAATATCAAGACTTCCTAATTATCATACATTATCGTACATCTTATTTTATCTACATACACTTTAAAGTAAGGACTACTTATTCTAGCGAGAATCAGATTAAATAGGCCGATCCTAAGTTAATTTAGGAGTTGTGGATAAAGTTTCTTCATTCTTTCATAGAATGATAGAAAGCAGGGCTGTAGGGTTTAGGTCAAAAATAAATATAGGTAAGGTAGGTATCCAAAAAATATTTATTTGTCCATAATTTTATGCTATACGCGGGTGTCCTTTGCTTATAAAAAAAATAGAGTAACAAAAGGAATCAAAAATCTTCCTATTCCCGCTTCTTCTATTCAGTATTTAGGACATCATTCCCGTACTCTTTTTTAAGTAAAAGGGCTATGCTATGTATCATATTTATACTTAATGCTCTCTAATTCTACTGGAATTCCTATAAGAATAAGAATTTGTTAGGAGTAAATTCCTTGAACTGATTGATCCGTAGCTTTAGCGTAGAATCCCTTTTTGACTCTGTACCCTTGATTCCACTATGATTATTGATCAATAGTAGAATAATTCCTTTATAGAAATAGGAGACATAATTTAGATGGATATAGTAAGTCTCGCTTGGGCTGCTTTAATGGTAGTCTTTACATTCTCTCTTTCACTAGTAGTATGGGGGAGGAGTGGACTCTAGGGATACTACTAATTGATTGAATAATCAAATTGTTGTATCAACTCTTTTCTTTAATTGATCGTTTTGCATTAATTATTTTGTCAAACGTTATTCTTTAATCTTTTTTTTGTTTTGTTTCACTCCGATAATATAATAGAAAGACTCTAAAGTGTCGTAGAAAAAACTATATGTAGTTCTTTCTACCACACTTTAAGATTCCAACCAGATCCTTTCATTTAAGACTTGGATTTTTTTTATTTAATCCCTTTTGCATTTCTTCAATGATTAATTGGAATTCCAACTAATCATTTTGGCTGACTGTTTTTACATAAATAATAAGTAAAAAAGCAGTAGGAACTAGAATGAACAGTGCAGTAGCAATAAATGCGAGAATATTGACTTCCATAACCTCTTTATTTTTTATTTTCACAATAACTGGGGATATAATCCCATGGGGAGGAAAAAGGGGTATCCTGTAAATTCAAGGGTAGAGCTTGCAGTCTGATAATACTGAATCAATTCAATATTATGAATATCGGATCTATCAAATCAATTCATAGTTGAGAGGGGAATACTATAACATAGGAAGACCCTTTATCCATACTAAGACCAAAATGGTTTTTTTGATTGGATTAGGAATTCCCTCTTTTCTTTTTTTAATCCTTTTCTCCTTTTTCTTTTCTATACCTCTAACCCATGATCTTTCTTAATCTTATCCAATTTCCCTTCCTTTTTATTATAGTTATACATACAATTATGTATGTATGTATTATATGACCAACTTTATATGGGTCACATGGACATCCAAATAAGCAGTAGAACTGACATGGGGAAAAGAGATCTTAAATAAAAAGGGAATACTATTTATGTATGGATTCCGATAAAATAGCGGTATTCTATATCATATGTGTGTCTTTCTTTATCGATCGGGAGTAGTGAAAAAAAAATGCCTATATGCTTCCCCTCCCTCTTTAATGAGAGATGCAAAATAAAAAAACGAAGTAAGGGTGCCTTATGGCTATGGGTATTTGATCTTGCTTCCTCCCCTTTTTTTCATGGAAAAGGGAAATATGAATTTATCCATTCATTTCATTAAACCCTAGTTCGGGACTGACGGGGCTCGAACCCGCAGCTTCCGCCTTGACAGGGCGGTGCTCTGACCAATTGAACTACAATCCCCGCGGGATGTATGGCATACCTATTTATTCTTAAATAGAACCATTCATATGCTACATACCTACATATTATATGTGGGTATAGTGAGAGCGACATACCTAGTATGTCGTACTTTTTTATCACTAAAAATGGATAATAATCCACCCTTCAATAAGAAAAACTCTTTTGTTTGTAAGAAAGGAATGAGAGAGATATGGGTTATAAATAAAATTTCTGCCTTTTTTCTTTATCTTTTTTTTCTATAGATCATATCAGACATTTTATTTTATGGAAGAAAAATAAAAGGATTTAGTTCATATTCACGAAGTCCTAGATTTTTGGGCCGAGCTGGATTTGAACCAGCGTAGACATATTGTCAACGAATTTACAGTCCGTCCCCATTAACCGCTCGGGCATCGACCCAGGAAGAATTTATTCTAGGTTTTTTTATAATCTATGATTAACCTCCTTTCAAAATACTCCCTACCCCCAGGGGAAGTCGAATCCCCGCTGCCTCCTTGAAAGAGAGATGTCCTGAACCACTAGACGATAGGGGCATCACTAGACGATAAGGCCATATACAACCGCTCGTGATTATACTATAATCATAGTATGAGCAGTTTTTTGGAATTGTCAATATACTCGAAAAGTATAACTAGATCCAAAGTAAAGAGTTTTTCCTACTTTTCTGTTATGTTTTCATCTAGGAGTTTTTTTAGTTGCTGATTAGATTAATTCATGGATCATCCCCTACTTTATTAGGGAAATTCATTAAAAGGGTATAGAATAAGAATGGATTACTAAATAGGGATTCTCTATCCATATTAGTTCAGTACAGGTAGTTATTTGATTGATCTAAGATGAAAAATAGTCCAATTTCATTTCTTTTTTGGAATTTACATTTGGTGCTTTATTTAGTGTTCAGACCAAAAATGCATACATCCCGCACTAAGTCATAAAATTCTATAAAAAATAGAGAAAGTTTCAAAAACAAAGAAAAAAGTGAATGAATTTTAGTAGAAAAGTATTCCATCAGATTCGAACCGATGACTTACGTCTTAGCACGGCATTACTCTACCACTAATTTTAAAAGCCCTTTATCGGATTTGAACCGATGACTTATGCCTTACCATGGCATTACTCTACCACTGAGTTAAAAGGGCTTTTTATTTAATTCAAAAATTTGACACTTTGATTTCCCATTATGGGTCTACTGCATAATGTACATATTATATGTATAGAGAGAGATATTATGTAGAGATTATATATGTATATATCGATATATAGAAATATAGAAGTTTAGTCATGGCGAGGTTCAAAATCTTGCGAGCTCAAAATATTGAGAAAATTAAGAAAAATAAGAAATAAGAAAATATTTCCTATTCTCTCTTATAACTTGCACAAAACTAAAGTAGAGGTTTTTTTATATAATAAAATACGTGAAGAAAGAGTGGACACAATAAAAAAAAGCCATACCCTACATAACTTAACTCTTCCTGGTTCAGGGTTTTCTGTTTCCGAAGACTAGTAAAATAGGCGGATTCTGGAACCCTAAGAATTAAATTACCCAATATGATTCGTGGAAGGAACATTTGGTAATGGTCTTGATACTCTATGTTCTTTTTTATGCGTTCTTAGTTCTATTTTTATTCTTTTAAACAAGAATCTAATAAAATAGAATTGAGTGAGTGGAAAAAAGGAGAGAGAGGAAAGTGGTAAATGGAGAGAATCGACTAAGCAGAGACTTTTAGGATCTTCTTTACATCAGGTAAATCTGTCGGTCTTGTCCATTTTTTCTTTAACTGATGACTCTTTGTTTCTTACTTCTATCAAGCCATAGGGAAGGAAAGTCTATGATGAATTTTAAAAAAGCATCTCACTCTTTCTCTACGGCTCGGACTTAATGATAAGTGGGGGAAGGAAACATCTTCCATAATTTTTTTGTTTAGAATTGAACAAAAAAGAAAAGGAAAAAAGGAATTTATAGGGACAGTCTTATCCCCTAGTGTATATTGTAGGAATAATAAAACTATTCCGTCTCGCAAAGTAAATAATGATCATTGTAGTTATAACCGTAGAATAGGATAGGATCCTAATCGAAATACATACATTTGGTTCAGACGCTATTGGCTTGGTTAAGAAGAGATGGAATGTATTTTACAGACGAGAGTGGCTATCTAAATCCTAAAGTAAAGGCCAGCGATCAAAATAGAAGTACCAACCGTTCAGCGTCATGAACTTTCTCCATCTGATTCAATAAGGGGGAATTAGCCTCCTTCTCCATCCAATGGATATCCTTGACAAAGGGTACTATTTATATCATAATCTACATGTAGCGGGTATAGTTTAGTGGTAAAAGTGTGATTCGTTCTATTAATAACGGAATTTGAAATGAGATACTTAAAGGCATCTTTAAGTTTTTTATATTCCGATGAAAACTTTAGTTCTTATAAAGGATTTAATCCTTTTCCTCTCAATAGCATATTGAGGAAGAATATAAATTCTCGCGATTTGTATCCAAAGACTAATTGAAATTGCATCCAAAATACAAATTAGATTAGGAGTACAGAGTCGCGAAGCATAATTTTGCATTGGAGTAATTATTCCCATTTTTTAAATATGAGTAAAGGATCTATGGATGAAGATACTAAAAAGTTTATTTCCAATCGTAACTAAATCTTCTTTTGTTAAAAAAGGAATAAGGAAGCCAAATAGCTAAAAAACGATAGTTTTGGTTTACTAGAACCATCAGCATATTGTTTCAGCTCGGTGGAAACCAAATTCTTTTCCTCGAGGATCTCTTGAATGAAATTAGGGAACGAAGTAAGTAGATTAGATGGATTTAGATCGAAGTTCTATTTCCTACTCTATAAGGATCATCTAGAAAGCAGAGAGCTTTGGTTCCATTCAAATAGAAAAGCTGACATAGATGTTAAGTGGTGAGAATATCCATAAAGGAGCCGAATGAAATCAAAATTTCATGTTCGGTTTTGAATTAGAGACGTTAAAAATAATAAACCAACGTCGACTATAACCCCTAGCCTTCCAAGCTAACGATGCGGGTTCGATTCCCGCTACCCGCTCCATTCTCTATCTCTATAAAAATAAAAGGAGTATTCTTTTTGTCTAGACAAGGTAAAGGCCTGTATTCAACCTTCTTTGTCAACCAGTTTTTGGTACTCTAGAGCGGAGTAGAGCAGTTTGGTAGCTCACGAGGCTCATAACCTTGAGGTCACGGGTTCGATTCCCGTCTCCGCACTTAGCAGTCTGTATAAAAGGACTCTTCTATTTCTCTAGATATGTATGGTAGAGGGTTGGGTGGTATCCAACTTTTTTTATTCATTAGTTCCCGGCCCTAGAGGGAAAAATTGAGCAGTTTGCGAAGGCACTTGCCCTCAGAACGCGCAAGCCTCCTCCCGACTCCGCGTAAAAGAAAAATGAAATGAAAGAAAGGCACAGTCTACTTCTCCCTTCCCTTTAAAAGAAGTTTGCGAGTTCTTTGTCTCAGTGAATACCCGATTTACGGAGCCCTTTCTGGCTCCGTAGCGTACCCCTTTTTTTGAGTGGGATGCAAAGGAAGGATAAGTATAGTAAGGGATACGGTAATAGTACCTTACTAAATTAAGGGGGCGAGCGGCGGGAATCGAACCCGTATCTTCTCCTTGGCAAGGAGATGTTTTACCATTGAACTACGCTCGCTACGCTATATATTTTATAGCGTATATCCGCTTGGGTCGACCGTCTATGTCTGGGTCGACCGTTTCGTTTCATTTTCTATTATATTAGAGTTTTCCTTTTTTTTATTGTCTGTCAATGAATATTCTAAAATGAATATTCTAATAGGAATGGAATTTCATAATACTGAAAGAGAAGAGGTAGCAATTCGGAACGCAAATTGCGTTTTAATTTTAATGCGTCTCACTATTCGAATGTTTTCGAAGAAATGCCCTTTTTATTTTTTTTGTACCTGCCTACTAAATACTAAACAAATTTAAGAAATGAGAGAATTAAGAATAGCTACGAGAAAGACTAGTCCAATCCATAGTGATGTACCGGAAAATACAACGTTTTTATTATTTGACCAACCATCAGGAGAAGCAAATACAAGGGGTACACTAATTACTAAGACTGAGGAAGTCGCAATTAATGCAAAAACAGCTAATTGGAAAGCAATAGTCATATTTCTAATCCTCCAAGCTACCATCAAATAAAGTTGACTACATATTTGATCCCTCACTTAACCAAAATTGTAAAAAAATACAAGAAGTAGGAGGGGTTTAATCATGAATCCATTGATTCTTCTCTTTAATTAAAACTTATTTTTACTTACCGCTTTTTTTTATTTGGATATGGGGGTGAGGAGAGGGGGTTTAGTCTTTATTTCACAAATTTCACAAGCGGGTATAGCGGATCATGTATCCGTGTATACAGTATACAGAGATATGCCGAAAAGGGACTTGAATCTGAGATCTTTCTATAGGTTAGTAGAGCTTTTTATATGGCTATGTTCTATTTGTAGGAGTAAAATAGGGATTAGGCTGTGGAGAGATGGCTGAGTGGTTGATAGCTCCGGTCTTGAAAACCGGTATAGTTCTAGGAACTATCGAGGGTTCGAATCCCTCTCTCTCCTTTTGCTTATTGAATATGTTTGTTTCTTTCATTTTTTTTTCTTTATTCTGTCCCTTATCTTTCTTTCATAAAAAGGAATGAATGGCTCGGCTAGATGGAATAACCGAGCCAGAACAGAAAAAAAAGAAAACATTAGAACAGGTATAAATAAGAAAATCTTAGTTAAGAGGGTTCATGTAAAGAACAGGTTCCAAATCACGATCGATTCCCTTTTCAAAACCTGCTGCAGCAGCTCGGGCTCTTCCTGCATGCCACAAATGGCCCACAAAAAAGAAGAATCCTAGAACAAAATGAGAAGTCGATAACCAACTTCTAGGAGAGACATAATTAACTGCATTGATCTCGGTAGCTACGCCACCCACAGAATTTAAAGAGCCTAAAGGCGCGTGGGTCATATATTCTGCTGAACGTCGTTCTTGCCAAGGTTGTATGTCTTTTTTCAACCTACTCAAGTCCAAACCGTTGGGGCCCCTTAGAGGTTCTAACCATGGAGCGCGAAGGTCCCAAAAACGCATAGTTTCCCCTCCAAAGATAACCTCCCCAGTTGGCGAACGCATTAGATATTTACCTAAACCTGTGGGTCCTTGAGCGGATCCGACATTAGCTCCAAGACGCTGGTCTCTAACTAGAAAAGTAAATGCTTGAGCTTGAGAAGCTTCTGGCCCGGTGGGTCCATAAAACTCACTCGGATAAGCCGTATTATTGAACCATACAAAACAACAAGCGATAAAACCAAAGAGAGATAAAGCAGCTAAACTATAAGACAGGTAAGCTTCCCCAGACCATACAAACGCACGGCGAGCCCATGCGAAGGGTTTGGTTAAGATATGCCAAATTCCGCCAAATACACAAATGAAGCCCAACCATATATGCCCACCAATTATATCTTCTAAATCATCCACACTAACAATCCACCCTTCTCCCCCAAAAGGGGATTTTAGTAAATAACCAAATATAACACTGGGGCTAAGGGTCAAATTGGTAATTTTTCTTACATCTCCCCCCCCAGGGGCCCAGGTATCATATACACCGCCAAAATAAAGAGCCTTGAGTACTAGAAGAAAAGCACCTAGACCTAACAAAATTAGGTGAATACCCAAAATTGTAGTCATTTTATTTCTATCTTTCCATACATAACCAAAAAATGGAAAAGATTCTTCAAGAGTCTCGGGTCCCAGAAGCGCGTGATAAATGCCACCGAAACCTAAGACTGCGGAGGAAATTAGGTGAAGTACTCCAGATACAAAGTACGGAAAAGTATCTAGAACTTCTCCCCCTGGCCCTACTCCCCAACCTAGAGTAGCTAAGTGTGGAAGTAAAATTAACCCTTGTTCATACATGGGCTTTTCTGGTACGAAATGAGCCACCTCAAATAGGTTCATTGCTCCGGCCCAGAATACGATTAATCCGGCATGGGCTACGTGAGCTCCAAGTAGCTTACCGGACAAATTGATAAGTCTGGCATTCCCAGCCCACCAAGCAAAGCCAGTGGTTTCTTGGTCACGACCAGCTAAAACGAAAGTTCCATTAAAGAGCGTTTCCACGTGGTAGAACCTCCTCAGGGAATATAAGATTTTCATGAGGCTGATCCTGAGCTGCCATCCAAGCACGAATACCCTCGTTTAAAAGAATATTTTTGGTGTAGAAAGTCTCAAATTCAGGATCTTCCGCTGCACGGATTTCCTGGGAAACAAAGTCATAGGCACGTAAGTTCAGAGCCAGGCCAACTACGCCAATAGCACTCATCCATAAACCGGTGACGGGTACAAATAGCATAAAGAAATGTAACCAACGTTTATTGGAAAAAGCAACACCAAAGATTTGGGACCAAAAGCGGTTAGCAGTAACCATTGAATAAGTTTCTTCAGCTTGAGTTGGGTTAAAAGCGCGGAAGGTATTTGCACCATCACCGTCCTCAAATAAAGTGTTTTCTACAGTCGCTCCATGAATAGCGCATAGCAGAGCCGCACCTAATACTCCGGCAACTCCCATCATATGAAATGGGTTCAACGTCCAATTATGAAATCCTTGGAAGAAAAGGATGAATCGAAATATCGCTGCTACCCCAAAACTCGGCGCAAAGAACCAACCAGATTGCCCCAGTGGATAAATAAGGAATACAGAAACAAAAACAGCGATTGGACCAGAGAATGAGATTGCATTATAAGGCCGCAATTGAACAGACCGAGCAAGTTCAAATTGGCGTAACATGAAACCTATTAGTGCAAAAGCCCCGTGGAGAGCTACAAAAGTCCATAGACCGCCTAATTGACACCAACGAGTAAAATCTCCTTGTGCTTCCGGCCCCCATAGTAACAACAAAGAGTGTGCTAAACTATTGGCAGGGGTAGAAACTGCTGCGGTTAAGAAATTACAACCTTCCAAATAGGAACTAGCCAATCCATGGGTATACCAAGAAGTTACAAAAGTTGTCCCTGTAAACCAACCCCCTAAAGCGAAATAAGCGCAAGGAAAGAGCAATAGGCCGGACCATCCTACAAAAACGAAGCGGTCCCTTCGTAACCAGTCATCCATAGTATCAAATAGATCATTTTCTTCTTTAGGAACTCTACCAAGGGCTATAGTCATAGTGATCCTCCTATTCAATTACTTCAACCATTTCCGAGCACCTCATGTCACTTCCAAGGCATATGATAGTTTTCTTATCTGTGGACGATTTGTTTCTCGTTCAATGCCCTTTTTCAATGGTCTCGAAGATAGAAATTTTTTATTTTTATCTAGGGAGTCACAACCGAGGTCGTGGTAAATCCATGAATTTGATTCGGTTTGTTTTTCTTATACTATAGAAATCAACATTTCAATTCAGCATTATTCCATGACTCCTACTTTAAAAGCCTATCTTTTAAGGGAAAAATGAAAATAAAAGTAACCCCTCTATTCTCGTTTCCTCTCTATTTCATGGGTGGAAGAACAAAAAAAGAGGATTCTTAAAAAAAAAAATGGATTTTCGAAATCTATTTTTATGTGTAGCGGAAAGGAGTTGCGGTTTCTTCTTATTCCTATAGAACATCTAGTAACAAGAATATGAAATCGTAAATAACAAAAAATTCTTGTCTTGCGCGGTCTAAGTCTAAGGAAATACAAAAAATTCGCTTATACAATTTCATCTACATCGAATTTATATATCAGAATAGCGGATAGAGGCAGCATTCAAGGAGTCAGATCTACTTACTTTATGGTTCTTTCCAATTTTATGTTGGGTTTGATAAGAACCCTTTTTGCTTTCTTGATAAATAATCAACAAAAAAAAGCGTTTTTTCTTTTTTATATAACCTGCTTGTTTTATTATAACAAGTCCTATAGGGAAATGCCCACTAAAGAGAAAATCTATCTCATTCTCTCTCGGCCAATATCAATTTTTAGAAAGAAAAAACAACAATTTTCTTCTTTTTTTATTAACATTAAGAAAAAAGAATATAACTAAAATGGAATTGGCAATATAATTTTTATATACTTTTGAAAGAAAAAAAAAAAGGTTTTTTGCAATCATTATTTCTTGTCTCTATCATATCACGGAAACCTTTGGATTTGGAACGAGGAGAGATGGCTGAGTGGACTAAAGCGGCGGATTGCTAATCCGTTGTACAATTTTTTTGTACCGAGGGTTCGAATCCCTCTCTTTCCGCTCCCTCGGATCATTTGGGACTTTCGAATTGGAAGGAATTCTGACCCCCGGATTTTCTCATAGATAAATGTAAGAAACAAATCCAATTTGTAAGAAAAAATGCAAAAAAAATGGAATTTTTACTCCTCGCGCCCAGGATTCCGTCCTGGGTCATTGGATAAGAATCCAAAGATAAAGAGGGAAACAAAGAATATCACTACTGTATAAACAAAAAGTTTGAGAGTAAGCATTACATAATCTCCAAGATTTTTTTTTTAAGGAATAGATTACCTGTTTTTCCTTACCACACGGATCCACTAGGATGGATTTTTTTTTATTTTGATACCTAAAAATGCAAAAATGAATTCTTGAAAAAAAATTGCAAGAATTCATTTATAATAAGCACTCTTATCAATATCAAAATAGAGTTAGGTATTGTGTAGGTACCTGCACAACGTAAGTGCAGAAGGGTAGAAAGGCTGATCCAAATTTATTGCTGCAGCTATCTATTCAATGTAGAAGAATTTTCATTTTAGAATCGAAGGTTCATAATATAAAAATAGAAAAGTTCTCTGCTTTTACCCATTTTTTTTATAATAATAATTTTTTGGAATTAATACATAATTTAATTTAGCAGGCAGAGCAGAGTACTAAAGATTTCATCGAAAACTTACAGCAGCTTGCCAAACAAAGGCTAATAGAAAAAAGAATAGAGGTATGACAGGCATAACATCCACGATTGGGTTGAAAATAGCATAAGCTTCGGGCAATTTGGCAAAGAAAAAACTAGTAGTCGGATAAAGAACAGAATTAAAACAGATACAGGTTAAACTAAGTATATTAGGCATAACAAGCATTTCATTCTTGTAGAGTAAATAATTGGATTTTGATTGAGTTATTTTTCTAAGGGAAATAAGGAAAAGGCAGATTCTAAATCTTTTTTCTTCGGACTTTCCCAAACACAAAATACCTCCTTGTATTTGCACTCTCAAATGAGAGTGGAATAAATTCGACTTTCATATAATATCTTAATAGAATTCCATGTAATGATCAATGCATTTTTTTGATTCTATATTATCCGCATGTCTAGAATACTAGCAAGAGAATATCCCTCATTTTTTATGTAATTGAAGTGGGATTGACGAATAACAAATAAACATAATACTGTTTATTAGTGTCGCATAAAACCCGAAATGGGGCGTGGCCAAGTGGTAAGGCAGCGGGTTTTGGTCCCGTTACTCGGAGGTTCGAATCCTTCCGTCCCAGATTGTTTCGGATAGTACAGTACTCTACACGAGACAAAAGTTTATTAAAGAGAATAATGATATCTTATGAACTCTTAGATTAGATGCATTTCTAAGCATTCATTTTCTTTCTCAGAAAACATAATAAAGTCTTAAGTCCAATCAAATTGAATATCTTTATTTTATGAAAAAATTGTGTCTATCAGGCACATTCAGGATATGCCTACGCTATTTACTTAGTCATATTTTTTTCTTACTTTTTTTTTGTATTCGGGTCGAAGAAGTATGGAAGTACGAGAATTCTATAACTACCAAAAACTTTCAATCTTTTCATTGGAATACTTTTTTAGTTAATAGTTAATTTTTTTTGTTACGTAAAAAATATATTGCTAATCTAATTCTAATATAGTAATAAAATTAATTAGTAATTAATTTTATTAAACTTTTTTGGAGGTTGATAGTTTATTTATTGGGGAAGAGTTGATCCTTCTCTTCTACACTTTAAAATTGATGATCTCGAGCCATCCGTTGAGAATGGAAATTTCATAATAAATAAGTCTTAAACAAACCTGTTTAGTCGTCTTTTTCGAACTATGTTTCATTCTCATTCATATGATAGAATATGGGTTTAAATAAATAGGATTTTTGTGGGGGCTTCCCCGATAAATACTTAACTTTCTTTTATCCATATTGCTCCATAGATAGCAAGTTTGGATTAGTATACACAAAACTAAACCAATGACTATTCATGATTCCATCCATATTGGATCAATTCTCTATACCACTTTGCAATGAAAAGAGGAATGTTTGTTATGGTAAAACTTCGTTTAAAACGATGTGGTAGAAAGCAACGTGCGACTTGAAGGACATGATCGATTGTGGATTTTGCTATCCACCATTTTCCATAGTAATGAAAATGCTCTTGGCTCGACATAGTCTGTTCTATTCGTCCCGAACCTAATTTGCGCTGGGTTGTTTATTTTTAAGTAAATAGTACACAATGGAGCTCGAGAGGATAGAATTTATTTTTTATCAAGGGAAAGGATCTAGGGTTAGTGAAAACTAATAAATTAGGCCAACTTTGTCAGTCTATCCTTAATATAGAAATCGAAAGGTTAAAATAAGAAAAAAGCCCCATTTTGGAAGATAGGGAAAACTCTTTCAATTAAAAGTATATCAGAATAAATCCTCCTTATTTGATTTCTATAGAAGAGGGAGATGCTTTATCGAAGGAAATAAGAAAAAAGGGTATGTTGCTACTCTTTTGAAAGAAAAAAGAATAGGAATTCCCGAAGTAATGTCTAAACCCAAGGATTTCACAAATCAAAGATAAAGGATTCCAGAACAAGTAAACACAATTTTCAATTGTCTCAACAGCAGAATTGGATCAGAATAAGGAATAAAAGTCAATTCGTTCGAAATGAGACAACGAAAAGAGTTTAGAGACGACTCAAAAATTTTCGAAGGATTTCGCCTTTGAAGTCTGTCAGTCAAAATTAGCCAACTTGAGTCATGAGTATAAATGAAATTTGTTTTTTCTGTAAGGAAATTAATGCACGTAATAGTCTTATTTCTATTATTATAGACAGAAATTCAAATCATTTTCTCGAGCCGTATGAGGAGAAAACCTCCTATACGTTTCTAGGGGGGGGGCGTTGTTTATCTACATCTATCCCAATAAGCTGTCTATCGAATCGTTGCAATTGATGTTCGATCTCGAAGAGAGGGAAGAGATCTTCGAAAAGTGGGTTTTTATGATCCGATAAAAAATCAAACTTGTTTAAATGTTCCAGCTATTCTCTATTTCCTTGAAAAGGGTGCTCAACCGACAAGAACTGTTTATGATATTTTAAGGAAGGCAGAATTATTTAAAGAAAAAGAAAGAATTTTGAGTGAATTGAAGAACTAAATAAATAAAAAAGTAGGAGAAGATCACCAGTATTCCTCGTTCTCTAATTATTTAGACACAATTTACCTCTTTCTTAGTCCTATTTGGATTTATGTCGTGCCAATCCAACATAAGCCCCTATTTTATTTACTTTTTCTATCTAATTTGTTTTCTTATCATTCTATTTCCATTGACAAAGGTCTATTGAACAAATAGAATTTGTAGATAGATGGGTCTCTTTAATCCTCACTCCATATTCGATTTTTCTGCCTACACTTCGCTCAAATGATAAGGGTGTCTCTGTCTCTCTTGCATGTGCATGTATTTTCATACAATATTTTTATTTCTTTAAACTAAAAATCGCTAAAAGAAGCAGCATTTTGCCATCGTGATTGGAGTCGCTCTAATCTTAGTGGAATTTAACTAGACCTGTTCATTTTGCCATTTGAGTGTTTTTCATGGTCGATAAAATCTTTCTTTTGATGTCTTGCTAGTTCAATGTTTTGACAGAAGCGCCCGGTGTAATTCCATTGATTTTTTGATTTCGATCGTATCTAAGATCTTTTTTTATCTGGGTTGCTAACTCAATGGTAGAGTACTCGGCTTTTAAGTGCGACTATGATCTTTTACACATTTGGATGGAGCAACAAATTCGTCCAGACTCTTGGTAGAGTCTATAAGACCACGACTGATCCTCAAGGGTAATGAATGGAAAAAATAGCATGTCGTAATAAAATCGAATAAAAATTACGATTTTCTGGGTCTAGTGAATAAATGGATAGAGCCTGGCTCCAATTCTGGTAAAATAAAAAGCAACGAGCTTAACTTCCTAATTGGAATAATTCCCCGCTCTAATTAGACGTTAAAAATAGATTAGTGCCGGATGCGGGGAAAGGTTGGATTTTCGAGTCGACCTTTTTTTTTTTTTTTTTAGAAATCCTAATTATTCTTGATTATGGATTGAATGTGTAAAAGAAGCAGTATATTGATAAAGGGATTCCATTCCAAAGTCAAAAGAGCGATTGGCCTGCAAAAATAAAAAATAGATTCTGTTCTCTTTTGTAATTTAGAACAAACATAAACTAATTGTGTAGAAAAGGAGCGGAAAAAGATCTGTGGATTAGACTCCCTTTCTTTCCAGGGTTTGGATTAAAAAATCCAACACCCTGTTCTGACCATATTGCACTATGTATCATCATTTGATAAACCGAGAAATGCTTCTTGTCTCTGATTCAAGTAGAAATACAAATGGAAAAATTCGAAGGGTATTCAGAAAAACATAAATCTTGTCAACAATACTTTGTCTACCCACTTCTCTTTCAGGAGTATATTTATGCATTTGCCCACGATTATGGATTAAATGATTCCGAACCTGTGGAAATTGTTAGTTGTAATAACAAGAAATTTAGTTCACTACTTGTGAAACGTTTAATTACTCGAATGTATCAGCAGAATTTTTGGATTAACTCGATTAATCATCCTAACCAAGATCAATTGTTGGATTACAAAATTGGTTTTTATTCTGAGTTTTATTCTCAGATTCTACCTGAGGGGTTTTCGATCGTTGTAGAAATCCCATTCTCGCTACGAGAATTATCTTGTCCGAAAGAAAAAGAAATACCAAAGTTTCAGAATTTACGCTCTATTCATTCAATATTTCCCTTTTTAGAAGACAAATTTTTGCATTTGGATTCTATTTCACATATAGAAATACCCTATCCTATTCATTTGGAAATCTTGGTGCAACTTCTTCAATACCGTATACAAGACGTTCCGTCTTTGCATTTATTGCGATTCTTTCTCAACTACTATTCAAATTGGAATAGTTTTATTACTTCAATGAAATCTATTTTTCTTTTTAAAAAAGAAAATAAAAGACTATTTCGATTCTTATATAATTCTTATGTATCAGAATATGAATTTTTATTGGTGTTTCTTCGTAAACAATCTTCTTGCTTACCATTA